CCGTCGCTAATCGAGTAGCTCTGGAAGCATGTGTACAAGCTCGTAATGAGGGACGTGATCTTGCAGTCGAGGGTAATGAAATTATCCGTGAGGCTAGCAAATGGAGTGCTGAACTAGCTGCTGCTTGTGAAGTATGGAAGGAGATCAGATTTAACTTCCCAACCGTAGATAAATTAGATCTCCCGGCTACTAAGTAACGTTCATTTTATTAGTTGAATTGCAATTAAACTCGGCCCAATCTTTTAGTAAAAGGATTGAGCCGAGTTTATCTATTGTATATACTATTTTTGATATATACATACTTATCTAGACTTACCTAGATATACAAGGTCTTAAATACAAAAAAAATATAAGATTAAACACAACTACAATTTTCTATTGTAGTCTTGGGTCCACAAGAAATCCTATACTAAATATGGATCCTTAGGATTGGTGTATTCTTTCTTTTAAGTTTCGTCTCAGGGCTTGAACCACGTATCCCAACTTATTCTACCCATCCTGCATGTTGTCCTTTTCTTTTCATTCCGTGTTGGAATAAAAAAATTTTATATTATATTAGTAATTATATTAGTATACGAGATTTTACGAAAAAAGTTCTTCATATCTTTATATTCGTAGGCGAAGAACAAATATTTCTTTTTTTTTTTTTAATGAAAATTTTACATACATAGGAAAACCATTATTTTGATTTCGAATTTCGAATTGAAATTGATTAATTTCAATTACTTAATTAATACTCTTAGCAATTGCATCAATATGCTTTGCTTATTCGGAATAGAAAAAGAACTATTCCAAAAATTTTTAATTTTTCACATTTTTCATTGAATGACTATTCATCTATTGTTATTGTATTTTCATGTAAATAGAAGCCAGAAGCTCTATGGAAAAATCGTGGTTCAATTTGATGTTTTCTAAAGGAGAATTAGAATACAGATGCGAGTTAAGTAAATCAATGGATAGTTTTGGTCCTATTGAAAAGACTAGTATAAGTAAAGGCCGGGTTATATATGATACGGATAAAAACCTTCATGGTTGGGGTGAGCGTTCTAGTTATTATAATAATGTTGATCTTTTAGTTAGGGCCAAGGACATTTGGAATTTCATATCGGATGACACCTTTTTTGTTAGGGATAGTAATAGGAATAGTTATTCTATATATTTTGATATTAAAAATCAAAAATTTGAGATTGAAAATGATTTGAGTGACTTAGAAAAATTTTTTTATAGTTATCGTAATTCTAGTTATCTGAATAATAGATCTAAAAGTGACAACGATCTCCACTATGATCTTTATCCTTACATTAAGGATACTAAATATAATTGGAATAATCATATTAATAGTTGCATTGACTCTTATCTTCGTTCTCACATCTGTATCGATAGTCACTTTTTTTTTTTAAGCGATAGTAACAATTACAATGAAAGTTACATTTATAATTTCATTTGTAGTGAAAGTGAAAAGATTCGTGAAAACAAAAATTACAAAATAAGAACTAATAAGAATCGTAGTGATTTAACGAGTTCTAAGGATTTCGATATAACTCAAAACTACAGTCATTTGTGGATTCAATGCGAAAATTGTTATGGATTAATTTATAAGAAATTTTTGAAATCAAAAATGAATGTTTGTGAACAATGTGGATATTATTTGAAAATGAGTAGTTCAGATAGAATCGAACTTTCGATTGATCCGGGTACTTGGAATCCTATGGATGAAGACATGATCTCTCTGGATCCCATTCAATTTCATTCGGAGGAAGAACCTTATAAAAATCGTATTGATTCTTACCAAAAAAAGACAGGATTAACTGACGCTGTTCAAACAGGTACAGGTCAATTAAAAGGTATTGCGGTAGCACTTGGGGTTATGGATTTTCAGTTTATGGGGGGTAGTATGGGATCCGTAGTCGGCGAGAAAGTCACTCGTTTGATCGAGTATGCTACCAATCAATTTTTACCTCTTATTTTAGTGTGTGCTTCCGGAGGAGCACGAATGCAAGAAGGAAGTTTGAGTTTGATGCAAATGGCTAAAATTTCTTCGGTTTTATATGATTATCAATCAAATAAAAAGTTATTCTATGTATCAATTCTTACATCTCCTACTACTGGTGGGGTGACAGCTAGTTTTGGTATGTTGGGGGATATCATTATTGCCGAACCCAATGCCTATATTGCATTTGCGGGGAAAAGAGTAATTGAACAAACATTGAAAAAAGCCGTGCCTGAAGGTTCACAAGGGGCTGAATCTTTGTTCCGTAAGGGCTTATTGGACGTAATTGTACCACGTAATCTTTTAAAAGGTGTTCTGAGTGAGTTATTTCAGCTCCATGCTTTTTTTCCTTTGAAACAAAATTCAATCAAATAGAGCAAATTGTTAGTTTATCAGAATCAAAAGAAAACCCTGAAAAATTCATTTTTCTTTGGTTCGTGACCTAAGATTGAAGTATAGAAAGAATCATGCGAATAATTTTTTTATCGATATTATTGTTTACTACTCAGTAAACCTCTATCAACAAGATAAAAAGTGAATTCTTCCCTTCGGGAAGTTCAAATTAGACCAGACAAATAAAAAAAAGTGCATTTTCCTCTCTTGCTTGCATGTCTAGATAATTCAAATATAGAGAGTCTTGCATCTCCCGAAAATTCCTTTTTTACCCTGTTGTTGGATCAGATTCCAATAAATTTTTCGGAAATTTGTAATCGAATCAATTTTTTCTTTATTGATTAATTAATATTAGAAGACAAAAAAGAACAAAAAGAATAATAAATCTAACAAGTGGATTATCATACATATATTTCATTTAGAAAGATGAATAAGTCCATTTATTTAGTTTTACTTTTCTTGTGCTTATTCTATTTCTATTAGGTTCCATATTAGTATTAGATATATATTTACTTAAAGATACTTAGTATAATTATATAATATATATAAGACAAATAATACAAATAGAAGATATTCTAAGATATCTTTAGAATTATTAGAATTAAGAATATAACAATAACAGGTACAAATATTAAATTGAGGTACCCATTCTATGACAACTTTCAATAACTTACCCTCTATTTTTGTGCCTTTAGTAGGCCTAGTCTTTCCGGCAATTGCAATGGCTTCTTTATTTCTTCATATTCAAAAAAATAAGATTTTTTAGATCTGATGAGACGAGACCTAATCTTAGCCCCCTTTTTTTTTATTTTCAAAACTTCGATTCGATAAGACCCATTTGTTAGAATATTGTATAACACATAGATTCCTACAAACATAAATAAAAAAATTCTTATGCATGTGTAAACATATTATATAGGTAAATAAATTTTCGCTATTTTAAAAAATGGATCATCATCGGGCCGATATATGAAATTAAAGTCAATGTATTTATTTGTATGTATATATCTATTAGGGGATCATATGAAGGAAGGAGATGTTATTATTTTAGATAGAACTAATTCTATATCTATAAATTATTCCTAAAGTAAAAGTTCACAACAAATATAGTACTACTTGATTAAAGTTACTTTGAAAATAAAAAAAGGAAAGTCATATTTTTTCAATTCCAAAAAAATTGTACAACTGGATCTAATATATATGAGTTGGCGATCAGAATCTATATGGATAGAATTTATAACGGGGTCTCGAAAAACAAGTAATTTCTGCTGGGCCTTTATCCTTTTTTTAGGTTCATTAGGATTCTTATTGGTTGGAACTTCCAGTTATCTTGGTAGAAATTTGATATCGTTATTTCCGTCTCAGCAAATCATTTTTTTTCCACAAGGGATTGTGATGTCTTTCTATGGGATCGCGGGTCTCTTTATTAGTTGCTATTTGTGGTGCACTATTTTGTGGAATGTGGGTAGTGGTTATGATCTTTTCGATAGAAAAGAAGGAATAGTACGTTTTTTTCGTTGGGGATTTCCTGGAAAAAGTCGTCGCATCTTTTTACGATTCCTTATGAAAGATATTCAGTCCATCAGAATAGAAGTTCAAGAGGGTATTTATGCTAGACGTGTCCTTTATATAGAAATTCGAGGTCAGGGGGCTATTCCTTTAATTCGTACTGATGAGAATTTGACTACACGAGAAATTGAGCAAAAAGCTGCCGAATTGGCTTACTTCTTGCGTGTACCAATTGAAGTATTTTGAAATGAATTGAAGACTAAATGCTTTCGTAGGAGGAAGAAAAAACTAAAGAATTTCTTTCTTTTTTTTTTTTTCAATATTTTGAATTGATACCTTAGACGTTAGATACGGATCGATCCTATCTTCCAATTTGATCCTGGAAACAATATTTTTTTTCTTCATTCAAAATTGAAGTGTATTCTTAGTCTATCTCTGTATTCTTTATAGATTCAAAGCAAAGACTAAGTATTGAATCATAAAAAAAAAAAAAAAAGAAAATAGATTCATAGGCTCAATACATTCTATTCTAATTAGAATAGAAACTCATGCTCGATAGAAATATTAGATCTAATAGAATGAACAAATGAGGTAGGTTCATTAACAATTCACAGATTCAAAATGGCAAAAAAGAAAGCATTCTTTCCTCTTTTATATTTTGCATCTATAGTCTTTTTGCCCTGGTGGATCTCTCTCTCCTGTAATAAAAGTCTGAAAACTTGGATTACTAATTGGTGGAATACTAGACAATGTGAAACTTTTTTGAATGATATTCAAGAAAATAGTGTTCTAGAAAAATTCATACAATTAGAGGAACTCTTCCAGCTGGATGAAATCGTAAAGGAATACCCAGAACCCGATTTACAAAAATTTCGTCTAGGAATCCACAAAGAAACGATCCAATTCATCAAGATACACAATGAGTATCGTATCCATACAATTTTGCACTTCTCGACTAATCTAATCTCTTTCGTTATTCTAAGTGGTTATTCCTTTTGGGGTAAGGAAAAACTTTTTATTCTGAACTCTTGGGTTCAAGAATTCCTATATAATTTAAGTGACACAATTAAAGCTTTTTCGATTCTTTTATTAACTGATTTATGTATCGGATTCCATTCGCCTCACGGTTGGGAACTAATGATTGGTTATATTTACAAAGATTTTGGATTTGCTCATAATGAGCAAATTATATCTGGTCTAGTTTCTACCTTTCCAGTCATTCTTGATACAATTTTTAAATATTGGATCTTTCGTTATTTAAATCGTGTATCTCCTTCACTTGTAGTGATTTATCATTCAATAAATGACTGAAAAATGATTCACAGATCCAATTCTAATCTTTCTTACCTTATACATAACCAAAGTATTCAAAGTTGTATTTACTTTACTCTTTTTACCCATTAAAGGATTCCTTCTATATATATTTCTATTTCAGAAAAATTTTTTCATTTTTTTCAGTAAATGAAATGTAAATAGCAGAATTGTGGATAGGGAAGTATATTAGCGACCTACCTAATTTTATTGTAGAAATTTTCGGGATAAATAATTGGACCATGCAAACTAGAAATGCCTTTTCTTGGATAAGGGAAGAAATTACTCGCTCCATATCTGTCTCACTCATGATATATATAATAACTTGGGCATCCATTTCAAATGCATATCCTATTTTTGCCCAGCAGAGTTATGAAAATCCACGAGAGGCAACTGGGCGTATTGTATGTGCCAATTGCCATTTAGCTAATAAACCCGTGGATATTGAGGTTCCACAAGCAGTACTTCCTGATACTGTATTTGAAGCAGTTGTTAAAATTCCTTATGATATGCAACTGAAACAAGTTCTGGCTAATGGTAAAAAAGGAGCCTTGAATGTGGGAGCTGTTCTTATTTTACCGGAGGGGTTTGAATTAGCCCCCCCCGATCGTATTTCACCCGAGATGAAAGAAAAGATAGGCAATCTGTCTTTTCAGAATTATCGCCCCAATAAAAAAAATATTCTTGTGATAGGTCCTGTTCCTGGTCAAAAATATAGTGAAATAACCTTTCCTATTCTTTCACCAGACCCTACTACTAATAAAGATGTTCACTTTTTAAAATATCCTATATACGTAGGTGGGAACAGGGGAAGGGGTCAGATTTATCCTGACGGTAGCAAAAGTAACAATACAGTTTATAATGCTACGGCAGCAGGGATAGTAAGAAAAATTTTACGAAAAGAGAAAGGGGGATACGAAATAACCATAGTGGATGCAGCGGATGAACGCCAAGTGATTGATATTATCCCTCGAGGACTAGAACTTATTGTTTCAGAGGGCGAATCCATTAAACTTGATCAACCATTAACGAGTAATCCTAATGTGGGTGGATTTGGTCAGGGGGATGCAGAAATAGTACTTCAAGATCCATTACGTGTCCAAGGCCTTTTGTTCTTCTTAGGATCTGTTGTTTTGGCACAAATTTTTTTGGTTCTTAAAAAGAAACAGTTTGAGAAGGTTCAATTGTCCGAAATGAATTTCTAGATCTGTGTATTTAGCTTTATCAAATTCGTAAAAAAGAACCAAATTCTTGTTGGCAATTTGGTCTGATCAAAAAAATTATGAAAAGCCTTTTGCCTCTCTTTAGATTTTATATTCTTTTTCTACCAGATGTCAGGAATTACTTGTATCATAGTCCTAACCCTAGTATGTATATTGATAAGAATTCCCTTTCCCCCTCTTCTTTATTTTTTAATCCAAATTTGAAAAATCGGAAGGGGCGTGGGGTGATTCTGTCATTATTCACCAATTTGAAATGTTATAGAATGTATCAATAATCAAGAGTTTTGTTTTCTATTCTATTCTAATAAAAAAACTAGATACTGAACATAAAATAAGGAAAGCAAGCGCAGAAAAGAAAATAAAGGAAGGATAAATCGGCGAAACAAATAAATTAATTATTAATTATAGGGAGTATTTTTCGTCTTCCAAGTCTTCGACACAAGAAAAGGAATTTTACACATCCCTTTCTTGTGTCGATCTTGTGCCAAAATCCTTCTTGATTCCTTTCGTTAAAGATTCCAATTCTTCGTATATATATATATGAATATTACTTTTTTTACTTTTAGATTTTTTTTTCATATTTAGATATAATTAAATATGTAGTGGACAAACAAAAAAAATAAGAGAAAGCATTTTTTGAGAAAATAGAATTTCTTCAATGAATTAAAAAAAATTCAAAATTTTTTTTTTCAATTTTTATGAAATACTAAATAAATACGAAATAAAATAAATCAGAATAAAATTCTATTAGTATAGAAAAAATTTGAATGATATATCTAATGACAAAAAATATTGTGTCATCCAGGAAAGCAGGAAAAGGAAATTTAGTGATTCCCTTTTTTTTATTCTATCTTTCAAAGTTTTTGAAAATACTATATGTTCTGAATCTACTAATCAAGTTAATTTTTCAAAAACATCATAAAAAAAAAACGGAGCTTTTTTGAAAGAAAAAAAAAAGATTTCTTTTTTTTGTCAGTTATATGAGCAAACTGTTCTGATTATTAGGAGTTCAACGGGACCCCCTCGAATCAGACAAAGAAAGAAGAGTTGGGTCCCGTTGAGTTCTTATGCTTT